ATTTAGAGGTAGACTTTATAGACTCTTTCAGATGGTCAAAAAAACTTAAATCGAAAAATAAGTATACAGCTATGGCATATCATGATATGTATAGTAATGGGGGGGTATGGGACAAAAAATAAATCCACTCGGTTTCAGACTTGGTACAACCCAAAGTCATCATTCCATTTGGTTTACACAACCAAAAAATTATTCCGAAGGTCTACAAGAAGATCAAAAAATAAGAAATTTTATTAAGAATTATGTACAAAAAAATATTAAAATTTCCTCTGGCGTCGAGGGAGTTGCACGTATAGAGATTAAAAAACGAATCGATCTGATCCAGGTCATTATCTATATGGGATTCCCAAAGTTATTAATAGAAAATCGACCACGAGGAATCGAAGAATTGCAGATGAATCTACAAAAAGAATTTAATTGTATCAACCGAAAACTTAACATTACTATCACAAGAATTGCAAAACCCTACGGAAGCCCTAATATTCTTGCAGAATTTATAGCCGGCCAATTAAAGAATAGAGTTTCTTTTCGAAAAGCAATGAAAAGGGCTATTGAATTAACTGAACAAGCAGATACAAAAGGAATTCAAGTACAAATTTCAGGGCGTATCGACGGAAAAGAAATTGCGCGTGTCGAATGGATCAGAGAAGGCAGGGTTCCCCTCCAAACCATTCGAGCTAAAATTGATTATTGTTCTTATACAGTTCGAACTATCTATGGGGTTTTAGGAATAAAAATTTGGATATTTATAGACGGGTAATAATAAACCTTTACTTGTCTTTCCCGTCGATCCAGCGATGGAACAAAAAAATAGAAATTCGTTCCCTTTTTCTGTTCAATCAAAATAAAACCAAAATGAACAATTCTAATTCTATAAGTTTGAATAAAAATTAGATCGACCCTTTGAAAATAATTGCTATGCTTAGTGTGCGACTCGTTGGTTTTTTAGGGTTAGGGTTAAAGAAAAAAAAAAAGACCAGCCTCTTTGTATAAACAAATAACTATAACTATAGAACTAATAACCAACTCATCACTTCACATTATCTGGATCCAAAGAACCAGTCAAGATATGATATCAAGATATGATATATCGGTCATATCACTGTAGCAACTGAAATCTTTTTTGCATAAACAAAAGAAAAATAAATATGATTCTAAGTTGTGAAGCGAAGAAGAAAGATGTGGATAAATGGAAGGGTGAAAGAAGGGGAGAAACAAACAAAACCAGCGATATAAAATTCCATCCAATATGTAAGGTTTATGAGTCATCTCATAAAAAAGCAGTGTAATAAAGCATCAATCAATATGGATTCATGGATTCATAAAAAAGAAAATGAATCTGTTCATAGAACAAAAAAAATAAGAGCTTCGAGCCAATAAAGATTAAGAAAATTGTCTTAACAAAAAATTTCATTATGAGCTCCATTGTATAAATCAAACCTAACCATTAAGTAAGAAGCGATGGGAACGATGGAACCTGTGAATCCAAATCTCTTGACAACAGACTCATTGATCGGGATGGCGAAACAAACCAGAGACTAATTCCTTCATTTATTGGGAAAAGAAAAGTCATGAGTTAACCCTACAACTTAAATAGCACCGAAAAGAGTAAATATTCGCCCGTGAAAACTTTATTTTCTTGAATTGATAATTTTTGGTCAATACAATAGGATAAAAAGCAAAACAAAAAAAAGATTCGTTATAACATAAAAAAATTAAAAATTTAAAATAGAAATATTAATATGTTTAGTTAGCTAAAAAAACAAGATATACAAATGAATAATAGACAATTTGAAAATTTTATTATTCGCGAGGAGCTGGATGAGAAGAAACTCTCATGTCCAGTTCTGTAGTAGAGATGGAATTCAGAACCAACCATCAACTATAACCCCAAAAGAACCAGATTTCGTAAACAACATAGAGGAAGAATGAAGGGAATATCTTATCGAGGTAATCATATTTCTTTCGGTAAATATGCTCTTCAGGCACTTGAACCTGCTTGGATCACGTCTAGACAAATAGAAGCAGGTCGACGAGCAATGACACGAAATGCACGCCGCGGTGGAAAAATATGGGTACGTATATTTCCAGACAAACCGGTTACAGTAAGACCCGCAGAAACACGTATGGGTTCGGGGAAAGGATCCCCTGAATATTGGGTAGCTGTTGTTAAACCGGGTCGAATACTTTATGAAATGGGTGGAGTAACAGAAAATATAGCCAGAAGGGCAATTTCAATAGCATCGTCCAAAATGCCTATACGAACTCAATTTATTATTTCGGGATAACCCGAAATAATAAAAAGAATCAAAAGAAAAAGGTCTTGGGGATAAAAAAACAACTACGGGTGCCGGTTTCTTTCTTTGGACAAACAATATTTCTTTTTTTTTTTTTTTCTTCACTCTTTGCTTTGCATTGAAAGAATAGATTCTAAAAAATGATATGATTCAACCTCAGACCCTTTTGAATGTAGCGGATAACAGCGGGGCTCGAGAATTGATGTGTATTCGAACCATAGGAGCTAGCAATCGTCGATATGCTCATATCGGTGACGTTATTGTTGCTGTGATCAAAGAAGCAGTGCCAAATATGCCCCTAGCAAGATCAGAGGTGGTCAGAGCTGTAATTGTACGTACTTGTAAAGAACTCAAACGTGATAACGGTATGATAATACGATATGATGACAATGCTGCGGTTGTCATTGACCAAGAAGGAAACCCCAAAGGAACTCGAGTTTTTGGTGCAATTGCCCGGGAATTGAGACAGTTAAATTTTACTAAAATAGTTTCATTAGCTCCGGAGGTATTGTAAGGTCTTTTAAAATAAGATAAGACCATCATATGGTTATGTTATAGTAAGGTATTTGAAAGAAAGAGATTAATAAATATATTCAGAATTTATAGTAGATTGTGTCTCATGCATATGCCTTTAATTTAAATTCATAAACAATAAACAAATAAGTAAAAAACAAGAAAAACATGTTGATTATATCAAAATTGGGGAGCACCAAGAATTTTAATTCACCATGGGCAGGGATACTATTGCTGACATAATAACCTCTATACGAAACGCGGATATGGATAGAAAAAGGGTGGTTCGAATAGCATCTACTAATATCACTGAAAATATTGTTAAAATACTTTTACGAGAAGGTTTTATCGAAAACGTGAGAAAACATCAAGAAACCAAAAAAGATTTTTTGGTTTTAACCCTACGGCATAGAAGGAATAGGAAAAGGCCTTATAGAAATAGAAATTTTTTAAATTTAAAACGAATCAGTCGGCCTGGTCTACGAATCTATTCGAATTACCAACGAATTCCTAGAATTTTAGGTGGGATGGGAATTGTAATTATTTCTACTTCTCGAGGTATAATGACAGACCGAGAGGCTCGACTAGAACGAATTGGTGGAGAAGTTTTGTGTTATATATGGTAATCCTTCTAATATACGAATTGGGTCCGAAACTTCTTATTTGTGAAAACAAAAAGAAAAGGGGCGGGTTGTCTAATATCGCTCCTCCTCCATCAGTTGATACTTCAAGGAGGCTTTACCTGGAATGAAAGAACAAAAATGGATTCATGAAGGTTTAATTACTGAATCCCTTCCCAACGGTATGTTCCGGATTCGCTTAGATAATCAAGATATAATTCTAGGTTATGTTTCAGGAAAGATCCGACATAGTTTTATACGGATACTACCAGGCGATAGAGTAAAAATTGAAGTAAGTCGTTATGATTCAACCAGAGGACGTATAATTTATCGACTTCGCAATAAGGATTCGAAAGATTAGGTGTTTTTATCAACTTCAACATTTCTTTCGTGGGAATATGATTCGAGATGAAAAATTTCAAGAAACCTATTTTCTTCCAAAAAGTATATTCAGAATTAAAATGAGGAATGCCAAATATGAAAATAAGAGCTTCTGTTCGTAAAATTTGTGAAAAATGTCGACTAATCCGTAGGCGGGGACGGATTATAGTAATTTGTTCCAACCCAAGACATAAACAAAGACAAGGATAATCAGACTTGTTAAAACACCTGATGTAAAAGTAGAAAGGGGGGGATCCTTTTTGACACGAAATGGATATATCCATATATCTCTGACTCATATTTATGAGATGAAAAAAATATGGCAAAAGCTATACCGAGAATTGGTTCGCGTAAGAATGGACGTATTGGTTTACGTAAGAATACACGGAGAATACCAAAGGGGGTTATTCATGTTCAAGCAAGTTTCAATAATACTATTGTGACTGTTACAGATGTACGGGGTCGAGTGGTTTCTTGGTCCTCCGCCGGTACTTGTGGATTCAAGGGTACAAGAAGAGGGACGCCCTTTGCTGCTCAAACCGCAGCAGGAAACGCTATTCGTACAGTGGTGGATCAAGGTATGCAACGAGCAGAAGTCATGATAAAAGGACCTGGTCTCGGAAGAGACGCGGCATTACGCGCTATTCGCAGAAGTGGTATACTATTAACTTTTGTGAGGGATGTAACCCCTATGCCACATAATGGCTGTAGACCTCCGAAAAAACGACGTGTGTAGAAATAAAAATTGAAGAGATTTCAAGATAAACAAGAGAAAAAAATAATTCAACGATTTGATCAAATAATATTATTATGGTTCGAGAGAAAGTAACAGTATCTACTCGGACACTGCAGTGGAAGTGTGTTGAATCAAAAGCAGACAATAAGCGTCTTTATTATGGACGCTTTATTCTGTCTCCACTTATGAAAGGTCAAGCTGACACAATAGGCATTGCGATGCGCAGAGCTTTGCTTGGAGAAATAGAAGGAACATGTATCACACGTGCAAAATTTGATAAAATACCACACGAGTATTCTACCCTAGTAGGTATTCAAGAATCGGTACATGACATTTTAATGAATTTGAAAGAAATTGTATTGAGAAGTAATCTATATGGAACTTGTGACGCGTCTATTTATGTCAGGGGTCCTGGATATGTAACTGCTCAAGATATCATCTTACCGCCTTATG